AACGATTCGATAGACGGCTCATTGGGATAGATATAGATGAACAATACCCCCCCTGGAACCGTATAGGAAGTTTTCTCCTCGTACGGCTCGAGAAAAAATGATTTAATTCGAAGTTTTGCCTATGTATCTAATTCTAATAAATAAGAAATTAAATGACAAATGGACCTATAAAATGAATATCAATTAGACTATGATTTCAGTCTTTTTCTTCTTGAAAAATGAAAAAGAAACAGTTCGTACTCATAACTCAAATCGGATAACTCTTAAATAGCTCAAAGGAAAATCTTTAGTCAATTTCATTTATTGAGTAGTCTTTACTCCCTTTCGTTTATCCCGATTAAACTATTTCAAATTCTATTTGGATTCTTTAGTCGGATCCAGTTATTGAGACTATCGAGAGAATTAACAATTACAAAGGGTGTTTCCTTGTTTTTAAACCCTTTATTCTTATTTTTAATCATTGGGTTTAGACATTACTTCGGTGCTTCTTAATCCTTTCAAAGTGGTAGCAACATACCCTTTTTGATTTCTTTCTATCATAGAATCCTATGGATGGTTGATTCTAGCATGATACACATTGAATCGAAATTTTTGGATCAATTTCAACAAGTTTTGCTTTTGAATTGGAAACTTGCTCGAATTGGATCCTTTCAATTTTCCATATATTTACGAAGTTGTTCCAGTTGATTGGCATTAACCCTAGATCCTTGCCCCTGAGAAATGAATTAATACTTTCTGTTCGAGCTCCATCATGGACTATTTACATTACAACCCGACAAAAAATGAAGGGTTCAAGTGTAACAGAACAAACAATGTCGAGCCAAGAGCACCTCATTCCTAGACAAATTTAAAATGATGGATGTAAAAATCCACAATGGGTCATATCCTTCAAGTCGCACGTTGCTTTCTACCACATCGTTTCAAACGAAGTTTTACCATAACATTCCTCTAATTTGGAACCGGTATACCGGTATGGAATTGATTCAATCATGGAATCATGAATAGTCATCGGTTCAGCTGTCCATAGACATCGTAATCTATACCTTTTCTTCTATATATGAATATATGAAACAAGATTTTTCTGAAAAAATCTTAGTAAGACAACATTTTGAACATATTTAACATACTAATTACTAATAGAATATATAGATAATAGAAAGAAAAAAGAAATCTATATATAGAAATATATAAATAAAATAATTAAATTAAAATAATATTAATTTATATTAATAATAATTATAGATATATATTAATATAAATAAAAATGAATAAGTTTTTGAATCTACATTTTCAAGTGACTTAATAGGATAAATTAAATGATTTTCTACTTTTTCAAAGATTCCAAATCATTAAAAATTTTTCTAAGTGAAATTCACTATTTAATTTAAATTAAACATCATTATTTAATTTGATTGGATTTGAAGAAAATTGGACAAAAAGCATCGCCTTTGATCTTTATAGGAAGATCAGTCTTTCTTTTTGAATTGACTCATCACTAATTTCAAATAAAAATTTGAAATAGATCAAAGAAAAAAAGAAAGAAATCCATTTTTTTTCATGAGAATGAGATGTAGAAAAAATAATGTAAGTTAAGATTTGAATTTTGATTTTTTTAATAAGATTACGAAAATCAAAATCGAAAAAAAAATAGGGAAGGTTTCTCATATCTATCAGATAGACTGAACAATTGTCACTGTTTGTTATAGATATAGTATAAATACCATACTATAGAACATGGAACTTGATCATTTGTTAATGAAATTCAAGCAGACACAGATGCTTAAATTTCTAATTAATATAGCCTATGCCTATCCACCCCCCACTTTTTTTTATATTATGATATAGTTTATATGGGAATAATGCAGTATAAAAAGTGGATCCGCGCTGGGACGGAAGGATTCGAACCTCCGAATAGCGGGACCAAAACCCGTTGCCTTACCACTTGGCCACGCCCCATTTCGATTGCTAATCGACACTAAGAAACAATAATATTGTTATTGGTTGTTTGTCAACTACAGCCCAAATAAATATCTAAATATATATCTAGATAGAGAATCTATCTATAGAATATAGATCTTCTATATCTATAGAATAATAGAATAGACCGGTACTAGGATTTTGATACATATAGATACAGAATTCAACTTAATTTATTGATCATTACATAGAATTCAATTAAGATATTGTATGAAAGTATGATTTCTTCTATTCTCCTTTGAGAATTGGAGAATTTTTGGTTGGATGGATTCAAAGAAAAGAAGGATTTTTGTCTATCTTACCTTACTTTCTTTTTCCTTATATCAAAAAGGCAACCAAAATGCAATTATCTCCAAGAACAAAATGTCTGTTATGCTTAATATCGTTAGTTTGATCTGTATTTGTATTAATTCGCCCCTTTATTCGAGTAGTTTTTTCTTCGGCAAATTGCCTGAAGCCTATGCTTTTTTGAATCCAATCGTAGATGTTATGCCAGTCATACCTCTGTTTTTTTTTCTCTTAG